GAGTGATAGTGGCAGTTATAGTTTCAGAAATGTTGATTATTTATTTGATATCAGGGATATTTGGAGTTTGATCTCTGATGACACTTTTTTAGTTAGGGATAGTAATGGTGACAGTTTTTCTGTATGTTTTGATATTGAAAATCAGATTTTTGAGATTGACAATGATAGTTCTTTTCTGAGTGAACTAGAAAGTTTTTTTTCTAGTTATTTAAATAATGGGTCTAAGAGAAACAATCACAACTATTATCATTACATATATGATACTCAATCTAGTTGGAATAATCACATTAATAGTTGCATTGATAATTATCTTCGTTTTGAAGTCAGTATTAATAGTTCCATTTCGGGTGGTACCGACAATTACAGTGACAGTTACATTTATAGTTTCATTTGTACTGAAAATGTAACCGGTAGTGAAAGTGGGAGTTCTGGTATAAGAACTAGTAAAAATGGCAGTGATTTCAATATAAGAAGAAGATCTAATGATTTCGGTAGAAAAAAAAAATACAGACATTTATGGATTCAATGCGAAAATTGTTATGGATTAAATTATAAAAAATTTTTTAGGTCAAAAATGAATATTTGTGAACAGTGTGGATATCATTTGAAAATGAGCAGTTCAGATAGAATCGAACTTTCGATTGATCCGGGGACTTGGGATCCTATGGATGAAGATATGGTCTCTATGGACCCCATTGAATTTCATTCAGAGGGGAAACCCTATAGAGATCGTATCGATTCTTATCAAAGAAAGACAGGTTTAACTGAAGCTGTTCAAACAGGCATAGGTCAACTAAATGGTATTCCCATAGCAATTGGAGTTATGGATTTTAAGTTCATGGGAGGTAGTATGGGATCTGTAGTAGGCGAGAAAATCACCCGTTTGATCGAGTATGCTACTAATCGATCTCTACCTGTCATTATTGTGTGTGCTTCTGGAGGAGCGCGCATGCAAGAAGGAAGTTTGAGTTTGATGCAAATGGCTAAAATATCTTCCGCTTCACATAATTATCAATCAAATAAAAAATTATTCTATGTATCAATCCTTACATCTCCTACAACCGGTGGAGTAACAGCCAGTTTTGGTATGTTGGGAGATGTCATTGTTGCTGAACCTAATGCCTACATTGCATTTGCGGGCAAAAGAGTAATTGAACAAACATTGAATAAGACAGTACCCGATGGTTCACAAGCGGCTGAGTATTTATTCCATAAAGGCTTATTTGACCCAATTGTACCACGTAATCCTTTAAAAGGTGTTCTGAGTGAGTTATTTCAGCTCCACGGTTTCTTTCCCTTGAATCAAAATTCAAAAAATTAATAAAGTATAGTACTAAATTCAGTTATTTGTAGCGAACAAGTATTTAGTTCATCGTAATCAAAAAAAAACTAAAAAGAATGGTGTTTTCTTTGATGACATAAGTTCTACTTGTAATAAGAGTTAGAAGTTTCGGGTAATTACTTTTTCGTTTTTCCTCCAGATCTATTTTTTTATCCTACCTCTATTCATGATTAGTAATCACGAACCTTCTATCAACAGGATAAAAAAGTGAATTTCTCCCTCCGAGGAATTAGAATTAGGGAAAATAAAAAAAATTATCTGGCCTTCTTACGTATTAATATAGACAATAAAAAAAAATATCGAAATCAAAATAAAAAAGAAATAAATAGAAAATAGAGAATAGAAGTTATTTCTATATCTATCGATAACCCCCATTTTTTACTATGAATCCCCGTTTGTTGGATGGATCGAATTAGTTAGAGTCGCAAACTCCTAATAAAATCTTTTATTTTCATAATAAACTCCTTATTAGATTAGAAAGATAGAAAGAAATAAGGATGGGAAAAGAAAAATAAAATTTATTAATAAAGCGAATTATCATACATATTCGTGTAGAAAGATGAATAGGTACACTTATTTTATTTAGTTCTACATTCCTTGCACTTATTAAATTTAATAAATTATTAATAAATAATTAGAATATAATTATTATATAATATAAATATAATTATTAAATAATATTTTTATATATAATAAATAATATTATAAATATAATAAAATAATATTATAAATATAATAAAGTTTATGATATATACTTAGGATAGATATACTTATCATATCATAAGATATCTTTTTCTTTCTAATAGATAGAAATATTAAATCGAGGCACCCATTCTATGACAGATCTCAACTTACCCTCTATTTTTGTGCCTTTAGTGGGCCTAGTATTTCCGGCAATTGCAATGGCTTCTTTATCTCTTCATGTCCAAAAAAATAAGATTGTCTAGATCCGATGGGACCAAATCTCATCAATTTATTTCAACACTGGATCATAATACAGATATTTATTTAGTGTAATATGGTACGATATGTGACTCTTTACGAACACAAATGAAAGAACTATTATGCATTTATGCGGATACATGATATCCGCATAAATGCATGTATATGCAGGTATAGCTGGTTAAATTAAAAATGGATCGGCGAATATTTTATTTAAATGGAAAGTCAATGTATCTAACAAATTACTTCTAACGGTTTACATCAGAATAGTGCTAGTTAATGAAAGTTACTTCGGGATCAAGAAAGTAAAATTCATTTGGGTTATTCTCTCAATTCCAATCGAATGCAACTGGATCTAGTAGAGTATGAATTGGCGATCAGAACATATATGGATAGAACTTATAATGGGGTCTCGAAAAACAAGTAATTTTTTCTGGGCCTGTATCCTTTTTTTAGGTTCACTAGGATTCTTAGTGGTTGGAACTTCCAGTTATCTTGGTAGGAATCTGATATCCGTATTTCCATCTCAGCAAATTCTTTTTTTTCCACAAGGGATCGTGATGTCTTTCTATGGGATCGCAGGTCTATTCATTAGCTCCTATTTGTGGTGCACAATTTCATGGAATGTAGGTAGTGGTTATGACAGATTCGATAGAAAAGAAGGAATAGTGTGTATTTTTCGTTGGGGATTTCCTGGAATAAATCGTCGCATCTTCCTTCGCTTACTTATGAGAGATATACAATCAATCAGAATGGAGGTTAAAGAGGGTCTTTATCCTCGTCGTGTCCTTTATATGGAAATCAGAGGCCAAGGAGCCATTCCCTTGACTCGTACTGATGAGTATTTTACTCCACGAGAAATTGAACAAAAAGCTGCCGAATTGGCCTATTTCTTGCGCGTACCAATTGAAGTATTTTGAAATGAACTGAAGAAAAAATTGAAAAAACTTGCTAATTTCCTTTTTAATACAACCGTCGACTCTATCTGATATTTCTCTGAAGTACGAGTTCTATAAAAAGGTATTGAACCCATGGATCTATTTCCTATTTTTGTGTAATAATTTAGATCTCGGATCTAGAAGGAAAGGAATATAGAAATAGAATAAGGGTCCTTTTAGGATAAAAATGAAAAAAAAAAAGAAAGCCTGGGCCTCCCTCCCATATATTTCATCCATAATATTTTTGCCCTGGTGGGTCTCTCTCTCATTTAATAAATGTCTGGAACCTTGGGTTACTAATTGGTGGAATACCGGGAAATCCGAAACTTTTTTGAATGATATTCAAGAGAAAAACGTTCTAGAAAGATTCATAGAATTGGAAGAACTATTCCTCTTGGATGAAATGATAAAGGAGTACCCGGAGACGCATATACAAAAACTTCGTATAGGAATACACAAGGAAACGATACAATTGGTCAAAACACACAATGAATATCATCTCCATATCATTTTGGATTTCTCGACAAATATAATTTGTTTCGCTATTCTAAGTGGTTATTTTATTCTGGGTAATGAAGAACTTGTCATTCTTAATTCTTGGATTCAGGAATTCCTCTATAACTTAAGTGACACAATAAAAGCTTTTTTGATTCTTTTAGTTACTGATTTATGGATCGGATTTCATTCGACCCATGGTTGGGAACTAATGATTGGTTCGGTCTACAACGATTTTGGATTGGTTCATAACGATCAAATTATATCTAGTCTTGTTTCCACTTTTCCAGTTATTCTAGATACAATTGTGAAATATTGGATCTTCTATTATTTAAATCGTGTATCTCCTTCACTTGTAGTTATTTATCATTCAATGAATGAATGAAGAACTCATTTGATCTCCTGATATCAATCAAATCAGAATCTTTCTTCGTATATGTATATAAAGAAAGCATTTTCAATCTTACTTAATTCTTTATACTTCTAGCTCTTCAAGGTATTCGTCCTATATTCCAGTACAATTATCCCAGTACAATGACAGACTCGTGTATAGGGAACTATACTAGCTACCTATCTAATTTATTGTAGAAATTCCGGGATCAATGATTGGACATGCAAAATAGAAATACTTTTTCTTGGGTAAAGGAACAGATGACTCAATCGATTTCTGTATCGATCATGATATATGTAATAACTCGGGCATCTATTTCAAATGCATATCCCATTTTTGCGCAGCAGGGTTATGAAAACCCACGAGAAGCAACTGGACGAATTGTATGCGCCAATTGCCATTTAGCTAATAAGCCCGTGGATATTGAAGTTCCGCAAGCCGTGCTTCCTGATACTGTATTTGAAGCAGTTGTTCGAATCCCTTATGATATGCAACTGAAACAAGTTCTTGCTAATGGTAAAAAGGGGGCTTTGAATGTAGGGGCTGTTCTTATTTTACCCGAGGGATTCGAGTTAGCCCCCCCCGATCGTATTTCTCCCGAGGTGAGAGAAAAGATGGGAAATCTGTCTTTTCAGAGTTATCGTCCCAATAAAAGAAATATTCTTGTGATAGGTCCTGTTCCCGGTCAGAAATATAGTGAAATCGCCTTTCCCATTCTTTCCCCCGACCCTGCTACGAGGAAAGACGTTCACTTCTTAAAATATCCCATATATGTAGGTGGGAACAGAGGAAGGGGTCAGATTTATCCTGATGGGAGCAAGAGTAACAATACAGTCTATAATGCTACATCAGCAGGTATAGTAAGCAGAATAGTACGTAAAGAAAAAGGAGG